CATCGAAATAGCTTTATTAGTTCTATGCTATATGGTATCTGTAGTATTTATCCTTATGAGATACCGTAGAAAATGTACAAAATCAAATGATTTTAGAGATTTAGAAAGAAGGGGGATATAATAAAATTCTTGATTAGATCTTCTCATAGGAACGATTTATTGAATTTGATTGCTGGATCCACAAAAAAAAAAGAGAATGGTCTTATTCAAAACGCCTCGTTATTTTTAACCAATTATGTGCTTCAATATAATTCCCTGGAGTAAGCGCTATAGCTTGTTTCCAATACTCAGCAGCTTGATCGAACCAAGCCTCCGCAATTTCCGAATCGCCTTGTATAATGGCCTGTTCTCCCCGGTCGGAATAGGTTAGTAAATTCCCTCCCTTAGAACCGTACTTGAGAGTTTCCTACCTCATACGGCTCAGCAATCGATTCTTTTTGCGTCCCATCTTCTCTTAATCTATCCTATGCTAACTATTCTATTTTTTCTTGGGTTAACCAGAAGATGTTTATTGCATAAGTTTCCAAATCTAATTTGGATCAATGATTAGTTTTCTCTTTTCTCCCACCTTCAGAAGAATGAAGCATAGATATCCCCCGATATCGTTATAATTTTCTGAAAGGTAACTATCTCGGTTTCGTATTTCATATATGGTATATGAGATTTCTATTTATATAGAATCTTTGAAAAAGACTTTCCTCCGTTAAGAAAAAAGAACTTACTATCTTTGGGATCTGATGCTACACCGCTGCTCAATACTTTAGTAGATCGACTCTATTACATAAGTTGATTTCTCACTTTTCATATCATGACATAAGTAAGCAGTTCTGAACTGTATTTACCAAATAATAGCTTACTAATGGATCTTTACGGTGCTTTCTCTATCAATTCGACTCTTTATCCATAGAGTATAGTATATAGGCCATACCTATTTCTTCCGATTTTTTTGGTTCTCGCGAAGTCTTTTTCCTTGCTACAGCTGATAAAAATCGTTACTTTGGACGATTCCTATGTAGAAAGCCTATCTTTTTTCTAGTATTTACTAGACGATTCAATCTTTTTTTCTTTCTATAGTGAAGATAGTCGCACGTAATGACAGATCACGGCCATATTATTAAAAGCTTGTGGTAAAAATGGATTTCGTTCTAGTGCCCGGAAATAATATTCCAAAGCTTTTGTATGCTCTCCGTTGCTTGTGTGTATAAGACCTATGTTATAGAGTATATAACTTCGATCATAGGGATCAATTTCTGGTCGCGTAGCTTCATAATAATTCTGTAAAGCTTCTGCATAATTTCCTTCGGATTGAGCCGACATCCGTTACGGTCGTTCATTCTAGTAAAAGAATCTCCGTTCCAGAACCGTACATGAGATTTTCATCTCATACGGCTCCTCCCTTCTGTGCATAGTACTAAGAGGAATAATTCATGTAATCAAAATTTCACTATTCTCATTATGAACTGACAGGAGCTGGTATTTTTACAAGAAATTTCTAGCCAGCCTTCCCACAAGAGGTTTTTTATTAACACCAATCATATTAGTGCTAGATAAAAATGGTAACTCCAAAGATTCCTTTGTACTCAACGCTTACGATTTCCAGGAATTAGTCACTTCAACGGTCTTTGATGGTTATACGGGTACCAAAAGTACTAATGAGATGGATCTTTGTTTTCCTAACCATTCTTTTTAGTCCCGATACCAATAAGGAAAAGGGTTCTTTATAACAAAGTTTTTGTGTTGTTGATTCCTAGGTGTAGTGCTTTTTCCCCGATGCCACCTATTGGTACTAAATGAAGTAGTATTGACCTCCAATACAGAACCTATAGATGTAACCTTTTGCTCAATACTAAAATCGATAATTGAAGCATCTAAGGCTGCATCAATCGAGGATACACGACAGAAGGAATTGATCTATCTCTAAACTTCACCTTCACCAAGCGTAGGTTTCTTTTACTAATTTGTTTTTTTTCTATTCCTAACTACGTTCTTTTTCTCGTAAAACTGAGGGGTAAAAAAAACAAGAAAAAATCAAATCGCACCATCTCTGTAATAGGTAAATGCCTTTTTTTCTCCGGAAGTTGTCGGAATTATTCGTAATAAGATATTGGCTACAATCGAAGAGGTCTTATCAATAAAATTTCCATTTATTCGAGATCTAGGCATAATTAGCAATTCATTCTATAATTCTTCTCATCCCCCTTCGGGGAAAACGATCCCACAAAAAAAGGAATTGTACAGTACAAAATAACATAAAAACAGACTAATTGGAAAAAAGGCGGTGTCCCCCTTTTGGACAAAGATGAAATGAAATATTTGAATCAGATTAGATTTCATTCCAGTTTCGTAGTATACCAATGACTATTACTATTTCATCTAAGTTGAATAACCAAGTTTCCTATGGATTTTGATAACTCGAGAAGTTTTGATTTGGTTATGATCCAAAAAAGAATGGAATAATCATTCCATGATAAAATCAAATTCAAATAAACATCCTTTTTGTTTGCATAACGTGTATGTTACACACCATACAATTGAAATAGAAAGATTCATCGGATGATTCATGAATTCCATGGGTTAGCTGATGAAAGAAGTTGTTGTTGATAAATATGAGATTGGAAAAGAAATTTCTTATTATAGAACCATCGGGCGGTTATACATGTACTACAATTAAGATGAAGGACTCGCTATTCATTCGGGTTTTGGTCAAGAATAACATTCTGTAGGAGAGATGGCCGAGTGGTTCAAGGCGTAGCATTGGAACTGCTATGTAGACTTTTGTTTACCGAGGGTTCGAATCCCTCTCTCTCCGTTTCTTTTCATTCATCAACGTTACCGACTACAATGTATCAAATCAAATAAAAATTGATATCATTATTCTAACGGTAAGACCCTTATTTACATTTACTTATTTAATAGAGATTCTCTAGCCCTAATCCATCCCTGTGATAGGTAAAATACAAATAGAAATATCGTATTGATATTGAAAATAAGAAAAAAAGAAAAAGAATCCTATTGCCGATCCTTTTTTGATACGTGAATGAGACAGGGCACAGGGTACTCTATTTACTTCAGCGAAAGGAGTCAAAATTGGTATGAACCTTGCTTTTTTATTTTCGTTAGAATCAAGTCTGACGGGAATAATATTCTACGACCAACAACTCATTTATTTTCAGACCGATCCATTTACTATCTATTATTTGATTTACAAATCCTTTATATTGTAAGGAGTCAACAGTCAAATGGTTTGGCAATTCCCCGTGGGAGGATGAAACAAGATAATTTTGAATCAGAGCTTTCGATCTTTCTTTATCCTTCGTAGTAATAATATCTCGGGGTTTGCAACGATAACTTGGTATATCCACTATACGACCATTAACTAAAATGTGTCTATGGTTAACTAATTGTCTGGCTCCAGGAATGGTCGAAGCCATACCTAATCGAAAAAGTATGTTATCCAAACGCATCTCGAGTAGTTGTAGTAAAACCTGGCCTGTTGACCCTTTGGCTTTTCCAGCAATATGCACATATTTAAGTAATTGTCGCTCTGTCAGACCATAATGAAAACGCAATTTCTGTTTCTCTTCTAAACGAATACGATATTGTGATCTTTTTCCAGAGCGCAATTGGGTTTGAAGATCACTTCTGGATCTGGGTCTTTTACTAGTTAGTCCCGGTAAAGCCCCCAGCCGGCGTATTTTTTTGAAACGAGGTCCTCGGTAACGAGACATATAAAGGCTCCTTTTTGATTCACTTTTCTTTGACAAAAAGATCTAAATTCAGACTGAACTAAAGGATTAGCAAAGCAAAACTAAATTTACTAAAGTCCTACAAAACAGAATCAAATAAATCTTATCAATATTCGGATTTTTTGTATATATAGGAAATTCAAGCGAAGGTTACGTTTTCCAATTTCTTCTGTAGAGATCTAATTGTTCTAGTCAACTTTTTTATTCATAGCTATAGCTGCAAGTTACCATGACATAATAGATTGGTGACCCGACATTTAGAGAAAGCGAGAGTAGAGATTTTCAATCATGGAAATAAAAAAATAGATAAAGAAAAAGAGCCGGCTATCGGAATCGAACCGATGACCATCGCATTACAAATGCGATGCTCTAACCTCTGAGCTAAGCGGGCGGATATAAGAGCAATAGTGTATAGGAATACAGGAAACTATCGGATCTTAGTTATTACCTAGTGATTCTTCTTATTATTTCATTGATTGATTATTTCAATTTCTTCTATTTCTTAGTTATTAGTTATATATTTTCTATTCTATCTATAAAATAGAAAAGAAAACTATTTAGATCTAGATAAATTAGATATCTAAATAGAAATTAAATTCCATATTCATATAATATATATATATGAATATATGAAATATGAAAAGAAAATATCAATATATCAATCAAATTAGAATTCAAAATGAAAAAAAGAAAGAATGAATATCGACCGTTACACTATACCAAACCTTACTGTAAAAATGAAGGAGGAGTAAAGGCATATATATATGTGGGATATATATATCCGTATTGAATTGCGGATACATCAATGATAGAATCATTTCGTATTGAAACAAATAGGGTTCATCCAATAGAGATGAAATGATAGAATAGAGGGTGGGCAAAAAAATAAAATAGCAGCATACACTTTTTTGATATAGAAATCATTACCTAATGAATTCAATAGTGCCAAGATAAATGAAAGAGGTGGATGGAATTACAACTGGATTCTTGTCTCAAAGGAAAGGGGGATATGGCGAAATTGGTAGACGCTACGGACTTGATTGGATTGAGCCTTGGTATGGAAACCTGCTAAGTGGTAACTTCCAAATTCAGAGAAACCCTGGAACTAAAAATGGGCAATCCTGAGCCAAATCTTTTTTTTGAGAGAAAAAATGATGGAAAATGAGAATAAAAAGGGATAGGTGCAGAGACTCAATGGAAGCTGTTCTAACGAATGAAATTGACTACGTTACGTTAGTAGCTAAAAACCTTCTATCGAAATGACAGAAAGGATAACCTTATATGCGCCTAATACGTACGTATACATACTGACATAGCAAACGATTAATCACAACCCAAATCTGATATTGAATTCTATTCTGTATCTCTCTATATGAAAATAGAAATATTCTATATAGAATATATATTCTATATAGAATATATATTCTATTCTATTATCTTAAGAATTAGATTAAGAATCTATATATTTCTTCATTCTATTATTCTAATTATTCTAGAATCTAATAATTCTATGATTTTCTATATTCTTTCTTTCTTATTTATATTACTCTTAATATGAGTAATAGTATGAGAGTAATAGTATGAGATAAGGACCTATAGAAACCCTCTATTAATTAGAATCATAGAGATCAAAAAATCTATGAAAAATTGAAGAGTTATTGTGAATCAATTCCAATTGAAGTTGAAAAAAGAATCGAATTCGAATATTCAGTGATAAAATGATTCATTCCAGAGTTTGATAGATCTTTTGAAGATTAATCGGACGAGAATAAAGAGAGAGTCCCATTTTACATGTCAATACCGACAACAATGAAATTTATAGTAATAGGAAAATCCGTCGAATTTTTAAATCGTGAGGGTTCAAGTCCCTCTATCCCCAATAAAAAGCCCATTTTACTTCCTCGCTCTTTATTTATCCTCATCCTCTTTCTTTTTTTTTTTTCATCAGTGGCTCAGTTTAAACAAAATGAAATATCTTTCTCATTTCATTCACTCTGTTCTTTCACAAAAGGATCCGAATAGAAATACTCGTATCTTCTTCCAATCCAATCTCATTTGTTTTGTATAGTACGATATGAACATATATGTTCAAGGAATCTCCGTTATTGAATCATTCATAGTCCATCTATTTTTCCTTACATTTACAAAAAAAGTCTTCTTTTGGAAGATCTAAGAAATTCAGGGGTTAGGTCCAATTTGTTAAGATTTTCTTTTTTAGTTTTTTTTCATTGACATAGATATAAGTACTCTGCTAGGATGATGCACGGGAAATGGTCGGGATAGCTCAGTTGGTAGAGCAGAGGACTGAAAATCCTCGTGTCACCAGTTCAAATCTGGTTCCTGACACGTGAATAATGTATCGGATAGATATTCATACCTCATACAAATGAAATGAATTCATTGAGACGGATCGGGATAGATATTCTTTACTTTCTTTTTCATTTGTATTTTTTTCCTCTCTGTTCATACTTTTCTTATTCCAAAAGTATGTGAGATTTTCGTATATATCTCAAATCTAATAGCTAAAAAAATTAGCTAAAAGGATTCAATCAAAGAGTGGAAGGATAGGAATAGAAAGGATGTATTTCAGACACAGTACAAAGAAACTCCGATTCTTATCATTTTGCATTTCTTCATTTCGTCTCTTCTGTCTTTTCTTTCAAATCTCATATCTTTTTTGTCACTCTTGCTCAAGTTACTTTCTGGGGTCCCCACTAAGTGATGTGCGCGGTACAAAGTTCATGGTGCAGAATTCTTTTGATTCATCCTATTTTTTCTGCTCATACGAAATGTATATTATATGATATCTTCCCAATTGGGGAAGAGCAATGAGAGCCTCTTTTTCTTTTTTTATTTTAACCCCTCCCTCCACAATACGAATGAAAGTCCAGTTACTCTGTTTCATCTAAAAGGGGAATGCCAAGATGCTCATTGATTGAAATTGAAATGAAATCTGGAATCGTGTCGTATAAGTAAAAAAGTGGTTTTTTATCAATCAATGAGCATCTTGAATTTCATAGAAATTGGGCGTAATATAATCTTTACGTAAGGGCCAGCCTATCCAACTTTCAGGCATCAAGATACGTTTAAGGCGAGGATGATTCTCATAAGAAATTCCCAACATATCATAAGATTCCCGTTCCTGAAAATCAGCACTTCTCCAAATCCAGAAAACTGACGGGGTTTGAGGATTACTCCTGGGAGCAAATACTTTTATGCATACCTCTTCTGGTTTATCTATACCATACTGTATTTTCGTTAAGGTGATACACACTAGCTAAAAATCCGCCTGGTGCTACATCATAGGCACACTGGGAGCGTAAATAATTGTAACCATATACATATGAAATGACAGCAATGGAATCCCAATCCTCGGTTTTTAATTTGTAAAGTCTCTATTCCTCGGCAATCAAAGCCTAAAGATCTATGAATTAGCTCATGCTTATAAAGTAAAGACTTATCTTACAAGAACAAGAAGAAAAAGAAAGAAGAAATCTAGTCTATTATTTATATTATATGAATTTATATGATATGAAAATAGAGTACTAAAAGAAAAGTACTAAAATTGCGTTTTGGAATGAACCAAAATAAGAAGGAACATTGATGTATTAGAATATAAATTATCCCTACATTATCTTTGAAACAAATTGAAAGAATCTCTTAGGTTTGTTGTTCCGCCAAAAAATGATTAGTCAGAGGACTTCTACTTAGTCATAGGACTTCTACAAAGACTTAAGATCAATAAAAGAATAGG